CTACTAGGTAATCTAGTAGCCTTATGCATGAAGATAATCAATTCGGTCGTTGTGGTCGGACTCTATTATGGATTTCTGACCACATTCTCCATAGGGCCCTCTTATCTCTTCCTTCTCCGAGCTCAGGTTATGGAAGAAGGAACCGAGAAGAAGGTATCAGCAACAACTGGTTTTATTACGGGACAGCTCATGATGCTCATATCGATCTATTATGCGCCTCTGCATCTAGCATTGGGTAGACCTCATACAATAACTGTCCTAGCTCTCCCCCATCTTTTGTTTCATTTCTTCTGGAACAATCAAAAACACTTTTTTGATTCTAGATCTACTAACAGAAATTCAATGCGTAATCTCAGCATTCAATGTGTATTCCTGAATAATCTCATTTTTCAATTATTCAACTATTTTCTTTTACCAAGTTCAATGTTAGCCAGATTAGTCAACATTTATATGTTTCGATGCAACAACAAGATGTTATTTGTAACAAGTAGTTTTGTTGGTTGGTTAATTGGTCACGTTTTATTCATGAAATGGGTTGGGTTGGTATTAGTCTGGATACGGCAAAATCACTCTATTAGATCTAATGTACTTATTCGATCTAATAAGTACCTTGTGTCAGAAGTGATAAATTCTATGGCTCGAATCTTTAGTATTTTCTTATTTATTACCTGTGTCTACTATTTAGGCAGAATACCGTCATCCATGGTTCTCAAAGAAACCTCAGTAACGGAAGAAAGGGGGGAAAGCAGAGAAGAAACAGATGTAGAAATAGAAAAAACTTCCGAAACGAAGTGGACTAAAGAGGAACAAGAGGGATCCACCGAAGAAGATCCTTCTCCTTCCCTTTTTTCGGAAGAAAAGGAGGATCCGGACAAAATCGATGAAACGGAAGAGATCCGAGTGAACGGAAAAGAAAAAAAAAAAACAAAGGATGAATTTCACTTTCACTTTAAAGAGACATGCTATCAAAATAGCCCAGTTTATGAAACTTCTTATCTGTATGGGAATCAAGAAACTTCTAAGTTAGAAATACTTAAAAAAAAAGAAAAGAAATTAGAAAATACAATAAATATAAGAAAAGATAAGAAGAAATCCGTCCATTACCTATATATTTTAGTACTTCCCCTATAAAGAAACTTAGAATACCAACTCCATTCGTAATTCCATCAACTATCCGCCTATCAAAAAAATGAGCAAATTCAGCTAATCCTTGTATACTAGTATTTAAAAATGTTTTATAAAAAAAATCTATGTAACCACGATTATATGACCAAGTATATAGGCTATTTATTATTTTTTCTCCTAAAAATAAAAGTTTCATAGGAATTTTTTTTTTAATGAATTAATTAAATTCAAATTTTTGAAAGATGAATAAACAGGTTTATATAAAAGAAAAGCGATAAATATTCCAAAAAAGGCTATACTGACGGAAAAAGTTGCATTTGTAAGAAATTCATACCAATCAAAAGAATTCGAAAAATTTTTATGTAAAAGATTTATAGATGAATTTAACCATTTGGATAATATATCCAAATCTTTTCCTTCTTGAGTGAAAGAAATCCCGATGAATCCAACAACAAAAGTAAATAAAACCAATAGAAGCAGTGGGAATAACATAGTATTATCTACTTCATGAGGATAGGATAATGTCTTTGTACTATCAAAATGGGTAAGAGTCATAAAGGGTCGGGTTACATTATTATTAATTCGACATGTGTTTGTCGAAAGAAAAGAAGTACTAGCATTATTATTGATTGGTAATAACGTTAATAAACTCATTTGTTTTTTTTTCGTTTTTTGTCTTTCTTTACCCCATAAAGATATGGAATAGGGCAAACTACTTGTTTTTCCACTATAATTTTGAAAGTTAATGTTTAAATGTCCTTCAAAAGTTAATAAATAGATTCGAAACATATAAAATGCAGTTAATCCGGCCGTGGAGCAAGCTAGTATTCCAACAATCTGTGAATATAACCAACTATCATTAAGAATTTCATCTTTGGACCAAAAACAAGCAAGAGGTGGAATACCACATAGAGAAAGTGTACCTAAAAAAAAAGCAGTTTTTGTAATTGGCATATATTTTATTAAACCACCCATAAAAACCATATTTTGACTTTTATTTGGAGAATATCCAACAATAGGCTCCATTGAATGAATAATTGATCCAGATCCTAAAAACAATAATGCTTTCGAATAAGCATGAGTAATCAAATGAAACAAAGCCGTTCGATAAGACCCCATACCTAAAGCTAACATCATATACCCCAATTGAGACATTGTAGAATAGGCTAAACTTCTTTTAATATCGTTTTGAGCAAGAGCTAAAGTAGCTCCTAATAATACGGTTATTATACTTAGCAAAGATATAAAATTCATTATAGAAGGTATCACTAGGAAAAGGGGAAAAAGGCGAGCTACAAGAAAGATTCCCGCTGCCACCATAGTAGCAGCATGGATAAGAGCTGAAATAGGAGTAGGACCCTCCATAGCATCGGGTAACCAGACATGAAGGGGAAATTGAGCAGATTTAGCAACTGCACCAGAAAATAATAGGAAGACACATAAAGTTCCAAATACAAAATGCACCTCATTAGTAGAAATTACGTTATTGAATATTTCGAACAAGTCTCGAAATTCGAAACTACCTGTTAGCCAATAAAGACCTAAAATTCCTAATAATAAACCAAAATCCCCGATACGGTTAGTCACAAATGCTTTTTGGCAAGCATTTGCGGCAAGGGGTCGTGTAAACCAAAAACCTATTAATAGATAAGAACACATTCCAACTAATTCCCAAAAAAGATAAATTTGTATCAAATTCGAACTGGTAACTAATCCCAACATGGATGCATTGAAAAAGCTCATATAAGCAAAAAATCTCAAGTATCCTTGATCATGAAACATATAATTATCACTATAAATAAGAACCATAACTCCGATAGTAGTGATTAATATTGGCATAATAGAAGTAAGTGGATCGATCAAATAGCCAAACTCTAAAGAAAAATCATTATTGATGGTCCAAGACGATATATATTGATAAATAGAACTTCTATTTATTAGTTGAATAGCTAGGTCGGCTGAAAAAATCATAACTATACTTAACAAGAAAACACTAGGAAAAGACCACATACGTCGAAGACTTTTTGTTGCCGTCGGAAAAAAGATAAGCCCTAGTCCTATTCCCATAGGAACTGGAAGTGGAAGGAAAGGTATGATCCATGCATATTGATATGTATGTTCCATAAAAAATTTTTTCTTTCAAAATGATTTCTCATTCACCAGATCCTATCTAATTGTAAAAAAAAATCAAGATAGGTAAGAACTAAAAAATTTGTATTCTGAATTATTCTCAGTTCAATACTTCAAATCAAATATGCAAATCAAGAAGTGCAAATTGGTCAAATAACATAGGGAACTTATTTGTGAAAACGGAATACTTCGTTTTAAAATAAAAGAAAAACGAAAATTATGTATAGTCTTTCTTTGAATTTGGACAATTAATAAGAAACTGGATATTTACATTAATTTTTAGATCAAAGTTGGGTTCATAAATTAAATTAATTTGATTCCATGTATAAATGCCTAAAAGAAATTGAGATAGAAATAGAAGCTGCTTCTTTTTTCATTTTAGTAACTTAAACCTATCTTTTCACCTATAATATTCTTTGTCATTTTAATATACCTATGATTGATTTTTTTATGAGGTTAGTAGCGTATCATCTATGGATAGATAGATAATGAAGAAGAATTTGTTTTGAACAATAGATGTCTTTCACATCCAACGATATTATTGAAAAACCTCTTAAATTTTGAATGGCAGTTCCAAAAAAACGTACTTCTCTGGCAAAAAAGCGTATTCATAAAAGTTTGTGGAAAAGGAAGGGGTATTGGGCAGCGTTAAAAGCCTTTTCATTAGCCAAATCCCTTTCTACTGGTAATTCAAAAAGTTTTGTTGTACCGACACCTAAATAATAAACGATTCAAATAATGGGAATAGGACAAATATTAATTTAGTGTAAAATAGGACTACAAATTGACTAGTCTATATGGTATAAAAAATCCTAAAAGCATTTTGTTGCGAAATCAAAATCCCCACCAGAGAGAAGGTTTCAACGAGTTTATTTTGAGTATCTTTTATCGCGGTGGGGATTTTGATTTCCCCCATCTACACCTTTAACTTTCGCACAATCTTTTTTTATGATTTCGTAAGATAAGAGGTAGCACCTTTTAGTTACAAATACAACAATGGAGAGGATAAAAGACCTGAAAAAACCTCACTACTATACTAAGTTTATTAAGTTGAATAATTTGAGCATTTATTAAAAAAAGCTCAGAACATTTAATTAACTCATTAAATCTCGACACTTGAATAATAATAGCTTATTATCATTTTTAGTAAGCCGCTATGGTGAAATTGGTAGACACGCTGCTCTTAGGAAGCAGTGCTTGAGCATCTCGGTTCGAATCCGAGTGGCGGCACATTCTCTTCTAAAAGAAATACACTAAGTCTAAAAGAGATACAATAAGTCCTATAATGAAGTCAATTCCGATACTTTATTTTTAAAATTTTTAAAATGGCTATGATATTTTTTACTGTAGAACATATATTAACTCATATTTCTTTTTCCCTTGTTTCAATTGTAATTACAATTTATTTCATAAGCTTAGTAGTCGATGAAATGATAGGACTCTCTAATTCGTCTGAAAGAGGTCTAATAGCTATTTTTTTCTGTATAACAGGATTATTAATTATCCGTTGGGTTTATTCACAACATTTTCCATTAAGTGATTTATGTGAATCATTAATTTTCCTTTCTTGGAGTTTATCGATTATTCATATGTTTCCATATTTAAAAAAAAAAAACTTATGCGTAATCACTGCACCAAGTGCTCTTTTTACTCAAGGATTTGCTACTTCAAGTCTGTTAACTGAAATGCATCAATCCACAATATTAGTACCTGCTCTCCAATCCCAGTGGTTAATGATGCATGTAAGTATGATGTTATTGGGTTATGCAGCTCTTTTATGTGGATCATTATTAGCAGTATCTCTTCTAGTCATTACATTTAGAAAAGATATCCCATTTTTTGCTAACAGCCATTTTTTTTTTACTGAGTTATTTTACTTTGGTCAGATGCAATACATGAATCAAAGAAGGAATGTTTTACCAAGCACCTTCTTTGATTCTGCTAAAAATTATTACCGATCCCAATTCATTCAACAATTAGATCATTGGAGTTATCGTGTTATTAGTCTAGGGTTTATCTTTTTAACTATAGGACTTCTTTCCGGAGCAGTCTGGGCTAATGAGGCCTGGGGATCATATTGGAATTGGGACCCAAAAGAAACTTGGTCCTTTATTACGTGGACTATATTTGCGATTTATTTACATACTCGAACAAATACAAATATGAAAGTTGCAAATTCTGCAATTGTAGCTTCTATGGGCTTTTTTATAATTTGGATATGCTATTTTGGGGTCAATCTCTTAGGAATAGGGCTACATAGTTATGGTTCATTTCAATTAACATCTCCTTGAATAAAAAAAGGCCTACCGATTAGAGATAGAAAATGGCAGAGAGAAATACAAATCTAAGAAATCTTAGTTGAAGTCATCAAGAGCCGTTTGAATCAAGTATTGTATTGATTCAAATGGCTCTCACAAAGTCTAAATAGATCCAGTTACAATTCTTTTGCTATTAATGAGTTAATAAGTCAACATTTTTTTATACAAAAATTATCGATAAAAAATACTTACATAAAATACTTTGAACCTTATCAACTGATAATGAAAAAACAAAATCTGGGTAAATACCAATACCTATTATGGGTAGCAAGATGGAGATCGAAACAAATAATTCCCGCGGTCCCGAATCAAAAAAAAACGAATTTGGAACATTAAATAGCTTGTAGCCATAGAACATCTGGCGTAATATAGATAATAAATAAATAGGAGTTAATATCATTCCCATTCCCATTACACAAGTAATTAGTATTTTTGTCATTAAAAGATATTTTTGACTAGTAATTAGTCCAAAAAAAACTATCAATTCCGCAACAAAACCACTCAGGCCCGGTAATGCAAGAGAAGCCATCGATAATAGACTGAACATCGTGAATATTTTGGGCATTAAGATGGCTATCCCACCCATTTCATCAAGATAAACAAGACGTATTCGATCATACCCCGTTCCTGCCAAGAAAAAAAGCCCAGCACCAATAAAGCCATGAGAGATTATTTGTAAAAGAGCTCCGTTGAGACCTGTATCGGTAATAGAGCCAATTCCTATAATTATGAAACCCATATGAGATACAGAAGAATAGGCTATTCGTTTTTTTAAATTACGTTGGCCAAGAGATGTTAACGCTGCATAGATTATTTGGATCGTACCCACTATTATCAACCATGGAGAAAATATCGAATGAGCGTGAGGTAATAATTCCATATTGATCCGAACCAACCCATATGCTCCCATTTTTAATAAAATTCCAGCTAGAAGCATACAAGTACTGTAATGTGCTTCCCCGTGGGTGTCGGGTAACCAGGTATGTAGGGGTAAAATCGGCAATTTAACAGCAAAAGTAATAAGAAATAAAATATAGAATATTATTTCCAATGCCACAGGATAGGATTGATTAGCTAATATTTCAAAATTTAATGTTGGTTCATTGTAACCATAGAAACCCATACCCAGAATTCCCATTAACAGAAAAATGGAACCTCCTGCAGTATACAAAATAAACTTGGTAGCTGAATATAGACGTTTTTTTCCTCCCCATAAGGATACAAGTAAATAAACAGGAATTAATTCTAACTCCCACATGATGAAAAAAAGTAAAAGGTCTCGGGAAGAAAACGATCCTATTTGGCCACTATACATTGCTAACATCAAGAAATGGAAAAATCGTGAATCTCGAGTAACTGGCCAAGCCGCTAAAGTCGCTAAAGTAGTAATAAATCCCGTTAATAAAATGGGTCCTATAGAAAGTCCATCTATTCCTAATCGCCAGTAAAAAGAAAAAAAGCAGATCCATTTATACTCTTCTGCCAGTTGTATTAAAGGATCGTCGAATCGAAAATGATAACGGAATGCATAGGTCATTAGAAGGAGTTCTAAGATACATATACATATAGTGTACCACCTAATAATTTTATTTCCTTTCTGAGGGAGAAAGAAAATTAAAGAACCTGCAGATATAGGAAAAGCTACAATTAGTGTTAACCAAGGAAAAAAGTTCATGGTAAAGATAAGCTACACTTAGACCATAAAAAACCCGTACTAAAAAAAAAAGGAATGGAAAATATATAGTATTTTTAGTACGGGTTTTTGTCGGTAAAAAATGGATTAGTGCTATTTTATTGAACGTATCAATAAGCTAGACCCATGCTACGAGTTGTTTCATGCCATAAATAAACTCGAACACTCAAGAAATCCGTTGGACAGGCGGATTCACATCGTTTACAACCAACACAGTCTTCTGTTCTTGGAGCGGATGCTATTTGTTTAGCTTTACACCCGTCCCACGGTATCATTTCTAATACATCTGTGGGGCAGGCTCGAACACATTGAGTACATCCTATACATGTATCATAAATCTTTACTGAATGTGACATTGAATATCTAAATGTTTGAACGTCATAAATTTTCAATCTAATAAACTTGTACATGAAGCATGTCTTTAGATATCAGATGAATCAATGATTTACCAAAATTTTTATACAAAATTTATTTATGGATCAGCTTATGCAAAAGAGTCAAGATACTTTTATTTAGTACATCCTCATAAACAGGAATATGAACCTATATTTAATATCATACATACTAATTCTAATTGGACTTACTGAATAATAATGTTTTTAGTGGAGTTGATAAAGATTCACATTTTTGAATGCATATTATTTATTCAACAAATTTGCTTGATTGGTACGAGTTGATTTTCTATTACGATAAATTGCAGAAATAATTGCTAGTCCGATAGCTGCTTCAGCGGCTGCAATAGCTATGACAAAAATGGAGAAAATATCTCCTACTAATTGGCGGCTATCAAAAAAATCAGAAAATGTTACGAAGTTTATATTAACTGCATTTAGGATAAGTTCAAGACACATAAGGGCTCTAACCATATTTCGGCTCGTGATCAATCCATAGATACCGATAGAAAATAAATAGGCACTCAAAATAAGTACATATTCGAGCATCATTGACCGACTCCTTATCAATCTTGATTCATTTCAATATGAACAACAACTCAACTTCTTCTATTGACTAGAATTTAAAAAGCACGGAACAAGGACATTAGTAATATTGAGAAGAGGTAATAGATTGAATTAAAAGCATGTCTTAGGAACGGTCGAAAGCTTTATTACTGACGAGCTACCGCAATTGCACCTATCAAAGCAAATAAAAGAATTATTGAAATGAGTTCAAATGGAAGAAAAAAATCTGTTGATAAATGAATCCCAATTTGTTGACTATTACTTATCAAATCCTGTTCTACAATATGGTTTGATCTTGTAGTCCAAATAATCCCGTACCATGACGTATCTGGAATAGTAGTAATTAGTGAAAAAAAAATGCTTGTACAAAGGACTGAAGTAACTCCATCTCCAACAGTCCAAAACTGGAAATCTTTGTAATATTCTGAACCATTAATAAACATCACAGCAAAAATGATTAAAACATTTATAGCTCCCACATAAATAAGAAGTTGGGCAGCAGCTACAAAATGGGAATTTGATGACATATAGAATAAGGATATACAAACAAGAACTAATCCCAATGAAAAGGCGGAATAAATTGGATTAGTAAATAATACTACTCCTAGACCTCCTAATATAAGACCTGATCCCAGAAAGATTAAAAGAAAATCATGTATTGGTCCCGGTAAATCCATTATATATAATATAAAAACGAAATAAAAAAAAAAAAGAAATTTTTCATGACCTTATTGATCGGCCCAGGAAAAAGGAAAATTATCCGGGATAGATTTTTAATTGAAAGAATAGATGTGTATTGATATAGGTCCAACAATTGGACCAATCTCATTCTTTTTTTGAAGTTCAATTCGGAAGTTCAAAAAAAATTCCTTTACTTTAGATCAAAAGATTACATTCGTAATTCTCAATTTTTCCTAAAAAGGGGTTTAGCCATTTTTTATTTGAGGCGAATTCAAAATTGTTCGAATTGTGTAATCGTCAATTAATGCCAATGGTAAACGACCCAAAGCAATTTGATTATAATTCAATTCGTGACGATCATATGTAGAAAGCTCATATTCTTCAGTCATCGATAAACAATTTGTGGGGCAATACTCAACGCAATTACCACAAAATATACAGATTCCAAAATCAATATTGTAATTAAGCAATTGTTTCTTTCGGATCCTAGTTTGTAGTTTCCAATCAACAACAGGTAAATCTATAGGGCATACGCGAACACATACCTCACAAGCGATGCATTTATCAAATTCAAAGTGAATTCGACCACGGAAACGTTCTGATGGAATCAATTTCTCATAAGGATATTGAATCGTTACAGGTAAACGGTTTGCGTGGGATAAAGTAATCATAAAACCTTGACCGATGTACCTTGCAGCTCGTACTGTTTGTTGACCATAATTGATGAACCCAGTTACCATAGGGAACATATCGTGAATAGCTATGAATAATTTGATGGTTGTTTCCTTCTCTTGTTTGAGATAAGTCTAAATATAGACTCGCGTGGTTAGAGTGAAAGGAGTTGGGAAGAAGTTGTTAATAATAAATTACCGAGAGAAATAGGTAAAAGAAATTTCCATCCAAGATTTAATAATTGGTCCATTCTCAGCCTAGGTAAAGTCCATCTTGTTGTAATAGGAATGAACAAAAACAAATAAGTTTTAACTAATGTAATCAAAATACTAATGATTGTTCCAAAGACTCCTCCCGCTTTTTCAAAAAGTTCAGGAACAAATAGATATGGAATAGAGAAATTCCAACCGCCTAAGTAAAGAACTATTACAAAAAATGAAGAAACTAATAGATTTAGATAGGACGCAACAAAAAATAAACCAAATTTGATACCTGAATATTCGGTTTGATAACCTGCTACTAATTCTTCTTCGGCTTCTGGTAAATCGAAGGGTAACCTCTCACATTCTGCTAGGGAAGAAATTAGAAAAACGATAAAACCTATAGGTTGACGCCACAAATTCCATCCCCACAAACCATATTTTGACTGTGCTTCAACTATATCAACTGTACTTGAACTATTAGATAATCATAGTCGGTGATAACATTACTGTTACTATCGCTATTACAGAACCGTACATGAAATTTTCACCTCATACGGCTCCTCTAGGAGCCTAAAGAAATTTAAGGACCAGGTTAGTATTATTTATAACGTGATATACTTTTATGCTAGATAGAGTCAAAATATATTGAAAAGCCCCGAATTAGTCCAATGTAATTCCGTCTGCTATAAAAAAAGTATTTCTGAATTAATCTCATCCTTTCCTTTTACTTTAATTCAAAAATTTCAATATTTTTTGAGTAATAACTTAATCCGTCAATAAAATACTCCTTTTAGTAATATATATAAATATTTCAACCCAGCATTTTCGATTACGAAAAAAAAATTTACATTGTACGTTACTTCAGCACTTATTACAGGGCTTTTATCCCTATGAATATAACTATATTAAAGAAAGAATAAAAAAGACCGCTCTTTTTTATTGGAATTGCACTCTTTCTATTTTGTTCGTTCCTATTCTTCGTTTTCTTCTTTCTCAAAAACGGAAAAAGGAGGGTCTTTTCAAAAAGGATTCTTTCGTTTCTGATAGTTTTTTTCAGTGGATAGGGGCATACTCTGGATCGGAATCGTGGGAAGTACTACCGGATCATTTCTACCAACTTAAAACCCCAATGAGTCTTCCTTTTATGCGGAAATGCTTTTTTGTATAATTTGCATAATCTCTATTACTAATCTTTTGTGTACCTTGGTATTTCTAACCACCCACTCATTTTTTCTCAACTCACTCTTATGGTAATACATACAAACGATAGTGAAAAACCCATAAAGTTGTTTGTTATTTTAAACCCGCTTCAAGTCAGGATGATCAATCAACCGATCTTGGGATAAAAAGTGTGAATTACTTATGTTTACTTATGTTTAATCCTTATACATAGGAAATGAGACTTACTATTTTTACTGCAAATTTAGAAGCTGTTTTCTTTCACTCATAGAACTATCTGATTGTGTTCATCAGTCGGGTTAATGAAGAAAAAAAATAAAGTGATTTCTTTAATTCAGGCAATTTCTTTCTAACGAAAAGAAAAGGAAAATAGGGAAAATGTTGCAACGACGCGCACGTAGAGATATTGATAACACGCATAGAGTTAATGGTATTTCATAACTAATCGATTGAGCAGCAGCCCGTAAACCACCTAAAAAAGAATATTTATTATTCGATCCATATCCTGACATAAGAAGTCCAATCGGAGAAATACTTGAAATGGCGATCCATAAAAAAACACCAATATTGAGATCGGCTAGAACAAAATGATAGCCAAAAGGGATTACTAAATAACTTAATAAAATTGATATGACTGCTATGGATGGTCCGATATTGAATAAATAAGTATCGCCTCTAGCTGGAAGAAGGTTTTCTTTGAAAAGTAGTTTTGTACCATCTGCTAAAGCTTGGAGAATTCCAAAAGATCCAGCATATTCAGGTCCAATACGTTGTTGTAGCCCCGCAGCTATTTCTCTTTCTAACCACACAATTACTAGTACACCTATTGTGATTCCCACTATAACAGTCAAAATCGGAATAAGCATCCATATGTTCTCATACACCTCTTTTAAGGATTCCCATTTTGAAAAAGCATTGATATCTTGTACTTCTGTTGTATCAATTATCATTTTAACGATCAACTTCTCCCATAATGATATCTATACTACCTAGTATCGTCATAATATCAGCCAATTTCATTCTTTTAACTAACTGAGGAAGAATTTGCAAATTGATAAAACCCGGTGGGCGAATTTTCCATCTCCAAGGAAAAATTTTCCCATCTCCTAGCAGAAAAATTCCCAATTCGCCTTTTGGGGCTTCGACTCTCGCATAAAGTTCTTGTTTCGACAATTCAAAAGTAGGAGAGGCTTTTTTACTAATGAAGCGATAATCAAAATCATTCCATTGGGAATCCCTTACTTTATCAAAACATCGTATTTCTAAATTCTCAGAGGGTCCTCCCGGAAGTCCTTCCAAAGCTTGTTGAATAATTTTGATAGATTCCTCGATTTCACTGATCCTTACTAAATAACGAGCTAACGAATCTCCTTCTTTTTGCCATTGGACTTCCCACTCAAATTCGTCATAACACTCATAATGATCAACTTTACGAAGATCCCATTCTATTCCGGAAGCTCGTAGCATTGGACCCGATAAACCCCAATTTAATGCTTCTTCTCCACTCAAAATCCCTACTCCCTCAACACGTTCTAAAAAAATGGGATTTCGTGTAATAAGTTTTTGATATTCCGAAATTCCGGTTAAAAAATAGTCGCAGAAATCAATGCATTTATCTATCCAACCATGCGGTAAATCAGCGGCAACTCCTCCAATACGAAAAAAATTATGCATTAATCTCATACCGGTAGCAGCTTCGAACAGATCATATACTAATTCTCGTTCTCGGAAAATGTAGAAGAAGGGAGTTTGTGCACCAATATCTGCCATAAAAGGGCCAAGCCATAATAAATGAGAAGCTATACGACTTAATTCTAACATAATTACTCTGATATAACTGGCTCGTTTAGGTACTTGAATATTCCCTAACTGTTCCGGTGCATTTACGGTTATGGCCTCAGTGAACATAGTAGCCAAATAATCCCAACGAGTTACATAAGGTAAATATTGTATAATTGTTCGATTTTCTGCAATTTTTTCCATTCCTCTGTGTAAATACCCCAATATTGGTTCACAGTCAACAACATCTTCACCATCTAGAGTAATGATGAGTCGAAGAACGCCGTGCATTGATGGGTGGTGAGGTCCCATATTTACTATCATAAGTTCATTTCTTATAATTGGTACATTCATAGGTTGTTCCTTGATTCATTTTTCTAGGAATTGCAGAAAACAAAAAGAAATTCATCAAAATTCATGATCCAATAAACAATAAATTGCATTTTAGTTCTTTAAATTAACGAATTTTTGGTTCCCGAATATCCAATCGATCAATTAATTCTTTATAACGTATTCCATTTTTTTTTGACAAATAAGCCAGCAGTCGTTGACGTTTTCCCAGAATTTTCTTTAGACCTCTCTGCGATAAATAATCTTTTCTGTGCAATTCCAAATGGGAAGTAAGTCTTCGGATTTGCTTAGTGAAATTAACTACTTGAAATTCAACGGATCCCTTGGTTTCTTCTTTTGTTTCTTGTTTTTTGGAAATAACTGAGGAAACTGACTTCTTTAGCATAAAAGCAAATCTTCTCCAACTTTTTTAAAATATGAATCTTATGGATCAGTAATAATAATGGTTGACATGTTAATGTGGTCACTGTTTTATTATGGACTTTTTCATTTTATCCAAATTTAGAAAATCAAATAAGTAATAATCCAACTCTTTTTTTTATTTGATTCATTTTTTAGATAGAAAAAGGGGTAGAACTCATAATCTAAAAGACAGAAAAATGAAACTTTAAATAAAAAAACTCTTTTGATGAATTATAGATCTAAATTGATAGATTATTGAATTAGTAGTCATGTATTAGAATAGAGTATAAGACAATACGTGGCGACGTCTATTTACTTTTTTCTGGGAACTATGTTACAGAATAGAAATAGAAAACTATCCTATCATGCGTTTCATACATTTAGAATTGAGGATACATATGTATTCTTAACATACTGAAAGAACTCCCAGTATTGGTATTAAACCAATAACGATTCATACAAACTAAATCCTCTAATTGACAAGTTGGCCAAAGAAAAAACTTTAATCTATGAAGACGGTTGTTTTCAACTAAAAATGGATCATAAATTTTTACATTGTGTCTGTTGCAGAATACCAGATTTAGATCGATACCTTTTGTTTTTTTTGAATTGAAAGAAATTAGAATTCTTAACTCTTTTCGACGTCTCGGCGATAAAATAGTTTCAAGAACAAGCAAACTAGAATTGTTTATGTCTCTATTTCCAATAATTTTTTGCTCTTTTGTTTTTTCGCGATAGCTTGAATTAGTTTGATAATAATTCTTCTGAACTAATGAAATCCGTATGGTTTGATACATAAGAAATTGTCCAGAATTTTTTATAGACATACGAACAGGTTCAATAAAAAATACTCCCCTTTGCATCCATTCTGTAACATACGTATGACTTGGCATTATATCTAGATTTATTGTTCCTCTTTGAATAGCGGATAGAGCGCTTTCTCTTGGATTTCGCAAGCTAAGCAAGAGGCAATATACTTTGATATTTTGTATTATGGTTAGATTGAAAAAAAAAGACCATCTCAATTGAACAAGCAAATGACTTGTTAGAAAAAAATCGAGGTCTTCTTCTGGATTGCTTTCGTTTATACGTTTTTTTATGTCTAATTGCACACTATAGTCGGAAACATCTTTTTCTTGGTTTAATAGAAGGGATCCAAGATTCCATTTGTGCTTTAGAGCGATATTCTTTTTTTCATTCAAACTTTTCTTTTCATTAAAATTTAAAAGAAGTGATTTGATTGGTATCATCCATAGTTTTAGTTTATATCCATTATAAAGCAGTATCAATTCTGGTAAGAACCAAAGTTCTTCATTCAAAATAGGAAATTCTTCGTTCAGTCCCAGCCAATCGAAAAAGCTTTGAATACTTTTGGTTTGCTCAGTTTGGTAATTCGGAAAATCAAAAAGATACTTCTTATCGATTTCTTCAATTAGTTGATAATTACTTATCTTAGTATTCGTGGTATTGGTCTGGATCCAGGCTTCAATATCTAACCTTTTTCTAAAACATAAATGGATAATTCTGTAATAAAAAAATGATTTCGCCATATCTGTAATAGGTTTTTCGCCTACAGAATTGGTATCTCCTCGCGTAAAAAGTTTTCTTTTATTTGTGTTGTAATTATAAGATATTTTTTGGTTATTCTTTACTTCTGATGGTAAAACAAAAATATATGCGGTCTTCTTATTTTCATAATTAATAGATTTATATGATAAGAGATCATATCTAGAATTTTTTTTTAAATTCCCTTTGTGATTTGATAATGAGTTTAATCTATAATCATAAATTTCCTTTTCGTAACGAATTAACCCATCGTTTTCATAGAAATCCCATTTTAATAAATCCTTATTTGCATTTTGTCTTATAGAGCGGCGATTTTTTTTATTTTTCCATTTTTTTGGTACCAATCTAGACCATCTAATATGAGATATATTATATTGATAATTATTCTGTAACCAGCTTTTCCATTGATTTATTCCATAAGTAAGAAGTTTCTTATCTGTTAATTCCGAATCAAATATTCCTTGTACTCCAAAATCATCCTTTATTTCATCCTTGATAAAAAGCGATGTTTTATGATATTGAAGTGCGGATCTTAATCTTAAGTTGTATAAGTTAAAAACGTGGCTTTGTGATAATTTATACCCAACATAGGCTTGTGATAAAGAGGATAAGTCAAAAATAAAAATTGAATTTTTCTTACTAATATAAAAACAGGACTGTCTAAAGTTTCTAAAGTCCAGTTTTTTTTCTTTTTTATTTGTTTCATTATTGTAAGTGTACTTTTCCATTTTTTTTGTTGATTCAAAATGAAAAAAAAGTTGTCCTTTAATCCTTATTATATTAATAACGAGGAGGATATCAATGTATATTCTTTCAATAAAAAATTGGATAAAGTACTGTGAGGTAAAGATTAATTCAGTAATTTGTTTTTTTACTATTTGACAAAAAATTTTTCTTTTTTTTAATTCTAATCTTTTTACGGCATGCCGCTTTGTGTTAAACCTATTATTTATCTCAGAAGTTCGAAAATCCTTTTTCTTGGCTTTTAGTAGTTTTTCTAGTTGATTTCTGATTGTGCTTGTTCTAATAGTCAAATCTTGCATTTTTATTTCTGTTAGCGAATGTTTTGTCCAATTTTTAGATTGAGTTGGAATGGGCGATTCATGAATTAATTTTTTCTTTCTTATTAAATCTTTTTCGTTTTTAGTTTCACCCCATTCATCTAATTCGCTCAACCCAAATAAAAGAATTCTATTTTTTTTGGGGGGGGCCTTTATTAGTCGGTTTAGAAATAGACCGCTTTTGTTAATCCAGTTTTTTATTTCTTTTACTTTTAACATTTTTAAAATTAAAAAACAATTTGTTTTCACTTTTATCATTTTTTTTCTGAGTTCTTTAAAAATGGGTCCAAAAAAGGAAGGTTGGTTTTGGGGTGAACCAAAAGGCTTTTTGGTTGGACTCCCCCACACAGTTAAAAAACAATATTTTTTTTTTTTCTTTTTCAATCGACCCATTTGAGGAAATTCAGATTTCGATGTATGCCAAGGTTTCAGATAGAAAGGAAATAGGATTTTTATTTGAATACCTTCACTTAACCAGTTTTTAGGCAAGTCTTTTTCGGATAGTTCAACACCACTATAAGTACATTTAAGATGCCTTTCCTTATTCCAATTTTTAAAATCTTCGGACCATTCGGGAAATTGAAATAATAAGATACGGCCAATATTTTTAGCTATTATCAATAAGGGTAATATAATATATTTACGAAGAATTGATTTCATTATTAATATACAACTCCTTTTTACTTGAGGAGTTAGAATACCATTCTCAGGTTCTGCTTCTATTTCGATTTCTATTGTTGCTTCTCTTTTATACTTTTCATTTTTTTCTGAAAGTTCAAATTCTTTAGGTTTTTTCATCCAATTCCGGAAAATTTGTTTAATAAGTCCAGAGATATCAAAATAAGAAAGGATTGATTTCTCAAGTTTGTACAAAAAAAGTGGGGAGGATACATTTCCTTGAGACAGTTTTAAAATAGGTATTTTACGCCTTTGAGCTCGTATAGAACCTATGATTATATTTCGACAAAAATCTGGTTCTTGTGAATAATGCATCAAATAAAATTGCTCTGGTTCGGAATTAGTATAAGTAGAATCAGTTATAGTAAAAACCAGTATAAATCTTCCGGTTCTTGAACGCATTCCAGGGTCGTCTAATATGGCTGTTTCATATTCTCGTTCTTGGGATTCTAACTCGTCAATTAATTTGTATGACCGTCGAGGTATTTTTTTACTAATTTCCTTTATTCCCACTAATAATTTTTTTTGTTTTTTATCATACATATTCATTATCTCTTCAAATTCTATCAAATTACTAGCAAGAATAAGACCATGTATTTTATTTATCAAAGGAGTTTCTGTCCTTTTTTTTATGTAATTTTCACTAAGGAGTGGTGGTGAAAATATTATTTTTGTTGATCCGCGGTAAGGCCCGTTTAAGATA